TTTTTAAGAACCAAAAAGATTTGTGCCAGAATAACGGATGCCAAGAAGAACAAAAGTCCTTGGACACGGGATGGGTCTTGAAGTACTATTTCTGTGTCTCCCTGACCAAATCCACCTACATTCGGATTACTTGTTAATGGTTGATCAAGCTTGACAGATTCAGCTTCTGAAACAAGAACTTCGAGTCCTGGAGGTATAATATCAACCTCTTGGTGTCCATCCGATGCATCCACTATGGTTATTTCATATCCCCCCTTTTCTTTACGTATTATTTTGCTTATTGTACCTCCAGCTGTAGCATTATAGACTGTATTGTTACTCTTGCTCCCATCGGGATAAATCTGACCTCTTCCCCTGTTCCCGCCTACATATATAGGATATTTTAAGAAGTGAACGTCTTTTTTAGTCGTGGGGTCGGGGGAAAGGATAGGAAAGGCGATTTCACTATATTTTTGACCAGGAATAGGACCTATCACAAGAATATTTTTTTGAGTGGATCGATAACTCTGAAAAAACAGATTACCCATCTTTGCTTTCATCTCGGGAGAAATACGATCGAGGGGAGCTAATTCAAATCCCTCAGGTAGAATAAGAACAGCCCCCACATTCAAAGACCCCTTTTTCCCATTAGCAAGAACTTGTTTCAGTTGCGTATCATAAGGGATTCTAACAACTGCCTCAAATACAGTATCGGGAAGTATCGCTTGTGGAACCTCAATATCCACGGGCTTATTAGCTAAATGGCAATTGGCACATACAATACGCCCAGTCGCTTCTCGTGGATTTTCATAGCCCTGCTGCGCAAAAATGGGATATGCATATGAAGTGGATGTCTGAGTTATTACATATATCATGATAGATAGAGAAATGGATCGAGTCATCTGTTCCTTTATCCAAGAAACGGTATTTCTATGTTGCATGGTCCAATCATTGGGCACGAAAATTTCTACAATAGATTGGGTAGGTTGCTAGTAAAGTTCCCTATCTCTGATTCTGTTATTTTACTGGAATTTTTTTACTGTAATACAGGAGGATTTCCCTAGATAGGTAGAAATAGAAAAAAGTTAGTAAGATTTTGAGTGGTTTTTTTGTAGGAAGTAATAAGCATTCTAATTGGGTTAATATCCGTGTATTGTTTTTTAGTCATTCATTGAATGATAAATCACTACAAGTGACGGGGATACGCTATTTAAATAATGGAAGATCCAATATTTCAAAATTGTATCTATAATGACTGGAAAAGTAGAAACAAGAACCGCGAGAATGTGATCGTTATGATCAAATCCAAAATCTTTGTAAACAGAGCCAATCATGAGTTCCCATCCATGGGGCGAGTGGAATCCAATACATAAATCGGTTAATAAAATAATAGAAAAGGCTTTGATTGTGTCGCTTAAGTTATAGAGGAATTCCTGAACCCAAAAATTGAGAATGATAAGTTCTTCATTACCCAGAATCGAATAGCCGCTTAGAATAGTGAAACATATTATATTTGTTGCAAAGTGTAATATGCTATAGATATGATTCTCATTATGCATTTTGACCAATTGTACCATTTCGTTGTGGATTCCTATACCTATAGGAAGCTTTTGTATATGTGTCTCCGGGTATTCCTTTGTCATTTCGTCCAAAAGGAATAGTTCCTCTAATTCTATGAATTTTTCTAGAACATTATTTTCTTGAATATTATTCAAGAAAGTTTCGGATTGTTTCGTATTCCACCAATTTGTAACCCAAGATTCCAGACTTTTTTGAACTAAGAGATCGATCCACCAGGGCAAAAAGACTATAGCTGCAAGATATAGGAAGTTAGCGAATGCTTTTTTTTGTGGCATTTTTAATCTGTGAATTGCGAATGAAACCACCCCATTTGTCGAATCTATCCAATCTGCTATTTCTATGAAATATCAGTTCAATAACAAGGTATCGAACCTATACCTAACTTATGAATTTACCCCCCCTTTTTTTGATGTTTGTCCTTGAATATAGAAATAGGATAAGGATATAGAAATAGGATAAGGTTCCGCGTCGAAGTGGAATGAAGAAATAAAAAAAGATTGTTTGTTTCCAGATATCTCAATTGGTCAAATTCGAAGCAATTGCATCCTTTCGATGAATGCCCGAAAGAACCACCTCAAGTCATGAATACTATTCGGACTTAGAGACAAAAGAAAACCCTTAGCTTGGATTGGATCTATTATTTCGAATAGTTTCGCCAGCTATGCTTAGTCTGGAATAGTTGAGAGAAATTTATAAAAAATAGAGATGTGATAATGAAATCAAAAACGAGTGGCAAAACCAGAGAAAAAGGCTAGTTATAAACGATCCAATCATTTGAGAATACAGGAGCAAAACAAAAGAAGGGAAAAGAAACACCAAGTGACAAAAGAAAAGAGAGGTGATTGAATATGATCTATCAGTTCAGTATGGAATCTATCCATCCAAAATATCGTAACCAAAAAGAGGAATTAGGTATTCTGAAATGTTCTGATCCATTTGATGAATCTAGACTTATTAGTAGTAGATTTGATTTGTTGTTTGTTAATAATAAGTTAATAATTAGTACGAAAGAATTGCGTTAATTTCCCTACAGATAAAAAAATCGTTTTGTTTTAGTGAACTAAAACCACTTTGTTTTCTGGTTGTTCCCTAAAATATACATTTCCCTTTGCTCGAATGAGCGTTCTGAACAAGCTTCAGTGACAATAAAAAAAAAAAAGAGGATTTTTGAGTGCCTTTTCCAAAGCAGAGTTCAGTTCATTTTAAAATACTTCAATCGGTACATGCAAGAAATAGGCCAATTCTGTAGCTTTTTGTTCCATTTCTCGTGGAGTTAAATTCTCCTCACTCTGAGTCAAAGGAACGGAGCCTTGGCCTCTAATTTCCATATAAAGGACACGACGAGGAAAAAGACCTTCTTTAACCTCGATTCGAATCGACTGGACATCTCTCATAAGGAATCGAAGGAGGATACGACGATTTTTTCCAGGAAATCCCCAACGAAAAATAGAAACTATTCCTTCTTTTCTATCGAATCGATCATAACCACTACCTACATTCCACGAAATTGTGCACGACAAATAGGTACTAATGAAAAGACCCGCGATTCCATAGAAAGACATCACGAGCCCTTGTGGAAAAAAAAAGATTTGCTGAGATGGAAATAAGGATATCAGATTCCGACCAAGATAACTAGAAGTTCCAACCAATAAGAATCCTAATGACCCTAAAAGAAGGATAAAGGCCCAGCAGAAATTACTTGTTTTTCGAGACCCTGCTATAAGTTTTATCCATATACGTTCTGATCGCCAGTTCATACTAGATCCAGTTTCTTTTTATTGGAATTGAGAGAATAACCCAAATGAATTTTTACTTTCCTTTTTTTGTTCCCAAAGTAACTCACATCAACTAGCACGATTTTTATGTGAACCTTTAGGAGTCATTCATCCAATTGAGTAGATAAGATCTAAAAAAAGCATCTGCTTTCTTGGATCTCACTATGTACATCTACAGACATATAGAGACCTTGCGTTTTGGTTTCAAACATCTGCGGATCGATTTGAAAATGAAATGAATGAATGCCTTTATCCACAGATCACGGTTCCAAACACATACCAAAGAGAAGAGCTCTTATGTATGTGTTTGGAGGAAGCCGTATCTTGTACCATATTCCACAAATCGATATTCTGATCAAGTGCAGATCTTGAAAGAAATCGAGGGGATTTGCTTCCATTGCCTCGGATCTAGATAATCTTGTTCTTTTGAAGATGAATAGATAAAGAAGCCATTGCAATTGCCGGAACTACTAGGCCCACTAAAGGCACAAAAAGCGAGGGTAAGTTGAAAGTTGTCATAGAAGGAATACCTCGAGTTCACATTTTTACCTATTAGAAAGATATCTTATGTTATGATAAGTATATCTATTATCTATTATAAGTAGATAATTAAGTGCCAGATAAATTGGACCGATTCCCTTTTCAAGAATGGCCTTAGCCTAATTTATTGGCTGCTCGAATTTGATTCTCCTGAGGAAATCCTCAAACTGTCAGAATCAGAAGAATCGGAAGAACCGGGAGATTGATTTCTCCTGAGATCAAGATTCCTTGGATTGGGATGAATATTCCAAGGATTGTGATTACGGGAGGAACTGGCACGGAGCAGTGGTCGCCGCGGAAGACGCCTATGTTTCCGCGCTGCTTGTTCCTCTATCTTTCGTTTTTTGATCTCTGGAATGGCTTCTGCCAGGGTAGCCATTTCTTTTCGTAGCTCATATATATCGGAAAATAGGGAGGTCCGGATATCATGTTCCTCATCTAACTGGGGATAGATCGGATAATTCTTTAGTTGGGCTTGGGTAACCCCCCTACCCCTCATTTTATCGAATTCTCTCTCGATGCTCTCGCTTCTAGCACTACTCTCACGAATGAGAGCTTTTTTTGCGCTAATTAGCTCTTTTTTGTATTCCCAGTCTAGTACTTGAATTTCAGTATCTGTGAGTCGAGGAGTTCCAGTGATTCCTCGAGACCCGCGTAGCAATGAACCATCAGCGGCTCGATCAGGGAGAGTCTCTTGTTTCGCCGGCCGTTCCAACGGACATGATGAGCTACTATCATCGGGTTTTTTCGGCGCAGGCGGTTGATTAAAGAAAGCCCTAAGCTTGAACCCGGCCCAAACGCACGTAAAAGTGAGTACTGTTGTGAGACTCGCCACTACGACAAAGTGCCTTAGCAATTGTAACCAGCCAAAGGGGTTTCTTAGGTTTCAGATTCATAGCGCGGAGCTCCTGATATTGTTGATATTTCCTGAGCATTTGCCCAGGATGAAATTCAGGGATGATTAAAACTATTATGTAGCTAGAAAATCACACAAAACAAATGGGTATACTAACTCTAGTGAAAAGCCACTAAATGCAAAGATCGGGCGTCGCTAGAATAGGATCAATGATTGGGTATAGTGAACTACGATAGTGTAGTAGTTCTATCTTCACCCTCCCATTTTGG